AAAAGCAATGTAATAAAGCATCAAACTAATTCCTCCCGAATTAAATGAATATGTTCATAGAAAAAAAATCAAGAGCCTAGAGCCAATAAAGACTGAGAAGATTGACTCAAGAACAGGAGCTCCATTGTATAATTCAGACCTAACCATTAATTGAGAAGCGATGGGAACGACGGAAACCTGTGAATACAGAAGATTCTATTAAAAACGAATCCTAATGATTCATTGAGTGGGATGGCGGAACAAACCAGGTATCAATTCATTTGTTCTGAAAGATCGTGGGCTAACCTTACAATTGAAATAGATATTGAAAGAGTAAATGTTCGCCCGCGAAAGCTTTATTTTACCGAATTGCTCTATTTTTTGAGCGATCCGATATGATAAAGACAAAACAAAATAAAGATTCGTTATAGCCTTATATATTATTATATTATAAATAAATTATAAATAAAAAATTACATTATCTAGAAATATATGTTTAGCTATATATCCAAAAGCTATATATAAACAAGATATAAAAATTTCTAATAGAAATAGATTAGATGAAAATTAGATGAAATATCAAAGAATCCCACGATTCAGTGTATTATTCAAAAAAATTGAATTTTATCTTAACTAAATTTTTTTGAATCATTTCATTCGCGAGGAGCTGGATGAGAAGAAACTCTCATGTCCGGTTCTGGAGTAGAGATGGAATTTTAAAAAGACCCATCCACTATAACCCCAAAAGAACCAGATTCCGTAAACAACATAGAGGAAGAATGAAGGGAATATCTTATCGAGGTAATCGTATTTGTTTCGGTAGATACGCTCTTCAAGCACTTGAACCTGCTTGGATCACATCTAGACAAATAGAAGCGGGGCGACGAGCAATGACACGAAACGTACGCCGTGGTGGAAAAATATGGGTACGTATATTTCCAGACAAACCAGTTACAGTAAGACCTACAGAAACACGTATGGGTTCGGGGAAAGGATCCCCCGAATATTGGGTAGCTGTCGTTAAACCAGGTAGAATACTTTATGAAATGGGCGGAGTAGCAGAAAATATAGCTAGAAAAGCTATTTCAATAGCGTCGTCCAAAATGCCTATACGAACTCAATTCATTATTTCGGGATAGGAATAAAAGAAAAAGAGGTCTTTGGGATGAAAAAAAATTGCAGGTTTCTTTTTTTGATTTTGGACAAACAATATTTCTTTTTTTTTTCCTTCGTTCTTTGCATTGAAAAATCGAATAAAAAAATGATATGATTCAACCCCAGACCCATTTGAATGTAGCGGACAACAGCGGGGCCCGAGAATTGATGTGTATTCGAATCATAGGAACTAGTAATCGCCGATACGCTCATATTGGTGACGTTATTGTTGCTGTGATCAAAGAAGTAGTACCAAATATGCCTCTAGAAAGATCAGAAGTAATCAGAGCTGTAATTGTACGTACCTGTAAAGAACTCAAACGTGACAACGGTATGATAATACGATATGATGACAATGCTGCAGTTATTATTGATCAAGAAGGAAACCCAAAAGGAACTCGAATTTTTGGTGCGATCGTCCGGGAATTGAGACAGTTAAATTTTACTAAAATAGTTTCCTTAGCCCCTGAGGTATTATAAGACGAGACCATGATATAGTTATAGTAAGCGAATGAAATAGATTAATTAGTAGATTGTGTTTCACGCATATACCTTTAATTTAATATTTAATAGAATTCATAAATAAAAAAATAAAAAAGAGCATGTTGATTATATCAAAATTAGCAGGCACCAATAATTTTAGTTCATCATGGGCAGGGACACTATTGCTGACATAATAACCTCTATACGAAATGTCGACATGGATAGAAAAGTAACGGTTCGAATAGCATCTACTAATATCACCGAAAACATTGTTAAAATACTTTTACGGGAAGGTTTTATCGAAAACGTGAGGAAACATCAGGAAAGCAACAAATATTTTTTGGTTTTAACCCTGCGACATAGAAGGAATAGGAAAGGAACATATAGAACTATTTTAAATTTAAAACGGATCAGTCGACCTGGTCTACGAATTTATTCTAACTATCAACGAATTCCTAGAATTTTAGGTGGTATGGGGATTGTAATTCTTTCTACTTCTAGAGGTATAATGACAGACCGAGAGGCTCGCCTAGAAAGAATTGGTGGAGAAATTTTGTGTTATATATGGTAATCCTTCTGATATTCGAATTGGATCCGGAACTTCCTATTTGTGAAAAAAAAAAGAGAAAGGGCGGGTTGTCTAATATCACTACTCCTCCATTAATTAATACTTTAAGGGGGTTTTACCTGGAATGAAAGAACAAAAATGGATTCATGAAGGTTTAATTACTGAATCACTTCCCAACGGTATGTTCCGGGTGCGTTTAGATAATGAAAATATGATTCTAGGTTATGTTTCAGGAAGGATCCGACGTAGTTTTATACGGATACTACCAGGAGATAGAGTCAAAATTGAAGTAAGTCGTTATGATTCAACCAAAGG